CACAAGAATATTTTTTTTAGTGGGGCGATAACTCTGAAACGACAGATTTCCTATCTTTTCTTTCATCTCTGGCGAAATACGATTGTAAGGGGCTAATTCAAACCCATCAGGTAAAATAAGAACAGCCCCCACATTCAAAGCCCCCTTTTTTCCATTAGCAAGAACTTGTTTCAGTTGCATATCATAAGGAATTCGAACAACTGCTTCAAATACAGTATCAGGAAGTACCTCTTGTGGAACCTCAATATCTACCGGTTTATTAGCTAAATGACAATTGGCACATACAATACGGCCAGTTGCTTCGCGTGGGTTTTCATAACCCTGCTGTGCAAAAATCGGATATGCATTTGAAATGGATGCCCAAGTTATTATACATATCATAAGTGATACGGAAATGGAATAAGTAATCTCTTCTTTTATCCAAGAAAAGGTTTTTCGAGTTTGCATGGTCCAATCATTGATCCTGAAAATTTCTACAATAAAATTAGGTAGGTCGCTAGTATAGGTCCCTATCCACGATACTGGTAGTTACTGAAAAATTTTTACTAAAATATAAGATATAGGAAGATAATCCCTTGGATGTGATGTATAGAAAAAAAAAAGAAATTCAATATAATAAAGAAAGATAAAAAAATAAATAATAATATTATATTACAGTAAAGATAAAATAATATAAAGAAAGATACAATAAAGTAAGATTTTGAATATTTTGCTTATGTGTACAAAATAACAAAGATTCTAATGAGATTTTTGGATCATTTTTCAGTCATTCATTGAATGATAAATCACTACAAGTGACGGAGATACACGATTTAAATAACGGAAAATCCAATATTTCAAAATTGTATCGATAATGACTGGAAAAGTGGAAACAAGGCCAGATATAATTTGATCGTTATGAGCAAATCCAAAATCTTTATAAACAGAACCAATCATTAGTTCCCAACCGTGGGGTGAATGGAATCCTATACATAAATCGGTTAATAAAAGAATGGAAAAAGCTTTTATTGTGTCACTTAAGTTATATAGGAATTCTTGAACCCAAGAATTAATAAAAAAAAGTTCTTCATTACTTAGAATAGAATAACCACTTACAATAACGAAAGAGATTATATTTGTCGAGAAGTGCAAAATCGTATGGATACGATCCTCATTATGTATCTTGATCAATTGGATCGTTTGTTTCTGGATTCCGATAGGAAACTTTTGTAGATGTATTTCCGGATATTCTTTTATCATTTCGTCCAAGCGAGCGAGCTCCTCGAATTCTATGAATTTTTCTATAAAAAAATTTTCTTGGATATCATTTAAAAAAATTTCGGATTTACTAGTATTCCACCAACTAATAACCCAAGATTCAAAACTTTTTTTAAATAAAAAGGGGATCCACCAGGGAAAAAAAACTATATATATAAGATATATAAGGGGAATAAATGTGTTTTTTTTTTTTTCATTTTTCGTATGTGAATTTTTAATGAACGCACCTCATTTCTCGATTCTATATGATCTAATATTTCTATCAAGTATAAGTTCTCTTCCAAGGCTTCGAACTTATGAATCTATTCGCTGTTTTTATTTGTAAGCCAGTGGTTAGTCCTTGAATTTTGAAAGATGAAAGAATACAAAAAAAAAATAGCCTAAAATAAAAAGAGTACACAAATGAAGAAAAAAATATTCTTTTTAGATATCTCAATTGCTCAATTTCGAAGCAATTCCCCCTTTCCATAAATGTCCCCAAGAGCGACTCCAAATTCGGATTTAGAGATAAAAGAATTCCGTTCTATCAACAAAACAAATATTAAAAAAAAAAAATGGCCAATTTCCCCATATCCCCCAGGAATAATTAAGAAAGATTTATGAAGAATATTGTGATGTGATAATAAAAAATGAGTGGCAAAAGAAAAATAAGACAGAAAGGTTATCATTCTAAATGGTCCAGCCCTTTGCTCATTACATTAAGGAAGACAAAAAAAAGATAAAAATAAACCTCGACTGACACATGACAAAAGAAAGTAGAGATAATTTCCAAGATAGAATCTACCGATACATAACCTATCAATTTAAAATATTGAACATAAAAAGAGAATTTCTTTCTATTTTATTCCGAAATGCTTTGTTTTGATCTATGAGATGGGTCTATTATTTTGATTTATTACTTGTTTTGTTATTGGATTTAGTGAATTTACATACGCATAACAAAATTTGCAGATAAAAAAGTTTGATTTTCTAATTGGAATTGTTCCGGATACGTATATATAATATGTATTCTTTAGTTCATCAATATTGTGAAGAAATTCCAGTTAAGTTATGCTATATAAGTTTTGCTATAAAAAAAGAAGACTCTTGTATTTTTTCACTCCTGCTACGAAAATGCTCATTCTTCAACTCATTTTAAAATACTTCAATTGGTACACGCAAAAAATAGGCCAATTCCGCTACTTTTTGCTCAATTTCTCGTGGAGTCAAATTATCATCAGTACGAGTCAAAGGAACAGTCCCTCGGCCTCTGATTTCCATATAAGGGATACGCCGAGCGTAAATACCCTCTTTAACTTCTATTCTAATAGACTGAATATCTTTCATAAGGAATCGGAGTAAGATGCGACGATTTTTTCCAGGAAATCCCCAGCGAAAAATAAATACTATTCCTTCTTTTCTATCGAATCGATCATAACCCCCACCCACATTCCACAAAATTGTGCACCACAAATAACAACTAATAAATAGACCAGCGATCCCATAGAAAGACATCACGATCCCTTGTGGAAAAAAAAGTATTTGCTGAGAGGAAAATAAAGATATGAAACTTTTTCCAAGATAACTGGAAATTCCAACCAATAAAAAACCCAATGAACCTAAAAAAAGTATAAAAGCCCAGCAGAAATTACTTATTTTTCGAGACCCCGCTATAAGTTCTATCCATATATGTTCTGATCGCCAACTCATACTAGATCCAGTTGCTTTTTATTGGAAGTGGGAGACTAGCCCATTTGATTTGACTTTCTGTTTTTTTTTTTTGTTTCTGTTTCCGAAGTAATTTCCATCAACTCGCACTATTTTGATGTGAATCTTTAGGAGGAATTCATCGAATTCATTAGATTAACAAATAAAGTAGCCTCATCCTATGATCTCCTATCTACACATATATAACATGTTATATCGTATTAGATTATATCATATTAGACTAACTAGATATCCGTATTAGGATCTAAGTCTAGGCCTTGAAAAAAAAAAATAAATGAAATCTATTTCCATCGTACCTAATCGGATCTAAAAAATCTTGTTTTTTTGAACATGAAGAAATAATGAAGCCATTGCAATTGCCGGAAATACTAAGCCCACTAAAGGGACAAAAATGGAGGGTAAGTTGTTGAGAATTGTCATAGAATGGGCACCTCAATTTAATATTTGTACCTGTTTATTTTTTCTTCTAATATATATTTTTTTTTTCTTCTATCTTCTAATTGGAATTTTTATTTAATTTTTATATTATTATATTTAGATTAGAATATTTATATTCTAATAATTAGAATCGAATTTTCTATTATTTTATATTAGAATATTATATAATTCTTAATTATATATTCTTCTATATCTATATTTAATTTCTATTAACATATTATAAATTCTATATTTATTAAATTTATTAATTATCCTATTTCTATATTTTATATTTTTGTTTCATTTGTATTCGAATATTTATATATTCTATTATTTTGTTATATTATTTTGAATAGAAATTTTTGAATATTATTATTAAATAGATTATTATTTTATATTATTTATTATTAAACTTTTTTATTAATTTTTTAATAATATATTCTAATTCTACATATTTTCTACATATTTCTATTATTCTATATATATTTCGATATGATTAGATAGTTTTCTATTAATATTAACTATTCTATTAAATAATTTAAATAATTAAATAAGCAATTTTCTTAAAATGAAATTAAACATTAATTATTAAATAAATATTAATTAAATTAAATATTTAGAAATATTCTCTCTTAGAACTAAATATTCTATTAAATTTCTATTTTGTATTTCTACTATTCGATTTTGATATTCTATATTATTATTTTATTATTATATTTCTATTTTTATTATTCTTTATTAATATTTAATTTATATTAATTCTTTCTCTTATTTTATTTCGTATTAATTCTTATCTTATTAATTAATTATTCTTATTAATTAATTATTCTTATTAATTAATTATTATATCTTAATAATTCTTATATTACTAATCTAATTATTTAGTAATTATTTTAATTATTCGTAATAGTAATTAGTTTATTAGTAATTATTCAAAAGCTAATTTTAGAATCACTAAGATTTGTATATAATAAAATTATATTATAATAAAATTATATCGAAATGAACATATATAATTCTAATAAAATAAAGAATTCTAATAAAATAAAGTCCAAAGAGTATTGAACTAATTAAGTGACTTATTTGTATTTCTACATGAAATATATATGGATAATCCACCTATTTTTTATTCTTCTTTATATTATCTTTTTTTTCTTGTCTTATCTTATAACTTTAATTTATTTTTTATTTTACTAAAATAAAAAATAACGAGTTTTTCTGCTTATAAATTCCCGAACACTTCGTTACAATTTCTAATCCGATCAAAAAATTGGGATTTTTTGTTTTTACCAAAAAGAGGGGATTCTCGCCATATATATATACATATAAATATATGAGACTCTACTTTATTTATATTTTTGTATGCAGAAGTAAGAAAAAAAGATGAAATTCGTTTTATTTTTTATTATTTACCATTTTACCTTGCCGAACTTTTTTTTCACGGAAAAAAGAATTCACTCTTTTTTTCTATCAACAAGAAAAAAGAGTGAATATCGGCCAAAAAATTATCTGGATGATTCTTTACTACAATTTACTCTTATGTCACATAAAAATGCATTCGTGGTGTTTTTCCTTTGATTACAATAAAAAAATACCTGCTCGCCAGAAAAAAAATTAAC